AGTTCTAATGATCTCGAGGTAACTCAAAAATACAGGCATTTGTGGGTTCAATGCGAAAATTGTTATGGATTAAATTATAAGAAATTTTTTAAATCCAAAATGAATATTTGTGAACAATGTGGATATCATTTGAAAATGAGTAGTTCGGATAGAATTGAACTTTTGATTGATCCGGGTACTTGGGATCCTATGGATGAAGACATGGTCTCTCTGGATCCCATTGAATTTCATTCGGAGGAGGAGCCTTATAAAGATCGTATTGATTCTTATCAAAGAAAGACAGGATTAACCGAGGCTGTTCAAACAGGCATAGGCCAACTAAACGGCATTCCCGTAGCAATTGGGGTTATGGATTTTCAGTTTATGGGGGGTAGTATGGGATCCGTAGTCGGAGAGAAAATCACCCGTTTGATTGAACACGCTGCCAATCAAATTTTACCTCTTATTATAGTGTGTGCTTCTGGGGGGGCGCGCATGCAGGAAGGAAGTTTGAGCTTGATGCAAATGGCTAAAATATCGTCTGCTTTATATGATTATCAATTAAATAAAAAATTATTTTATGTATCAATCCTTACATCTCCGACAACTGGTGGAGTGACAGCTAGTTTTGGTATGTTGGGGGATATCATTATTGCCGAACCCAATGCCTACATTGCATTTGCAGGTAAAAGAGTAATTGAACAAACATTGAATAAAACAGTACCCGAAGGTTCACAAACAGCTGAATACTTATTCCAGAAGGGTTTATTCGACCAAATTGTACCACGTAATCTTTTAAAAAGCGTTCTGAGTGAATTATTTAAGCTCCACACCTTTTTTCCTTTGAATCAAAAGTCAAGCAAAATCAAGTAGAGCACTAAGTTCAATTATTTTATTTGTGTTTGTAGAAAAAAAGTAGTTAGTTTATCGGAATCAAAGTAAATAAGATAATAATGGCGTTTTCTTTGGTGATAGAAGATCTAATTGTAGAAAGAATCAAAACTAAAGTTGAGGATAACTCTTTTTTTATCTATATTCCTGATTACGAATCAAAAAGCCTTTATCAACAAGAGTGAGTTCTTCCTTTCGTGAAATTAGGAAAATAAAACGAATTTCTTCTTGTCTTAGGTATATAATTGGAAATTAAAATATAGATAATAGAGTTTTGTATCTTTCTCTATCTACCGAAAAACCATTTTAGCTAAAAATTCATGTTGGGTCGGATTCGAACGAATCTTTCGATAATCTGTAAAAAACTCTTTATCTATTTTTAGAAAATTAGAAGACAAGAACAAAAGACAAAGAAATGAAGAAAAATAATAAAGTTTATTATCATACATATCTTTCTCATGTAGGAGATGAATAAGTCCATTTATTTAGTTCTACAGTTCTACATTCTTTGCACTTATTATACGTACTCAGTTAGATTTAGATATATAGACACTTAGATCTATACTAAGAATTTAAAATTATTCAAATTCTTAATTTAATTATAATTATTACAAGATATCTTTATTTATATAATAACATAATAACAGATACAAATAGTAAATCGAGGTACCCCTTCTATGACAAATTTGAACCTTCCATCTATTTTTGTGCCGTTAGTAGGCCTAGTCTTTCCGGCAATTGCAATGGCTTCTTTATTTCTTCATGTTCAAAAAAACAAGATTGTTTAGATCCGCTGGGACCCAATCTCATCCATTTTTTTTGAAAACGTGGACTTGTATCATAACACGGATATCTATTTATTGGAATATAGTATAACATGTGATTTCCACCGAACATAAAGGAAAAAACTCTTATGCCTGCAGAAACATGATATATGGATATATCAATTCTAGCAATTTTCAAATAGATCAGCATCGCTGGATGGCTGAAATGTAGTCGGTGAATCTCTATGTATATCGATATGTATAGTGGGATCGTATTAAATAAAGAGTATGTTATTATTTTAGATTTAACCAATTTGATGAATTACTCCTAAAGGTTGACATCAAACTAGTGCTAGTTCACCTCAAACTAGTGCTAGTTGATGAGAGTTACTTCGGAAACAAAAAAGTAAAGTCAAATTTCTCTGGGGTATTATCTCAATTCCAATAAAATGCAATCGGGTAAAGTATGACTTGGCGATCAGAACATATATGGATAGAACTTATAACGGGGTCTCGAAAAATAAGTAATTTCTGCTGGGCCTTTATCCTTTTTTTAGGTTCATTAGGCTTCTTATTAGTTGGAACTTCCAGTTATCTTGGTAGAAATTTGATATCGTTTTTTCCGCCTCAGCAAATCGTTTTTTTTCCACAAGGAATCGTGATGTCTTTCTACGGAATTGCGGGTCTCTTTATTAGCTCTTATTTGTGGTGCACAATTTCCTGGAATGTAGGTAGTGGTTATGATCGATTCGATAGAAAGGAAGGAATAGTCTGTATTTTTCGTTGGGGATTTCCGGGAAAAAATCGTCGCATATTCCTCCGATTCCTTATAAAAGATATTCAGTCCGTTAGAATAGAAGTTAAAG